GCTTGAAAGGATTGCAAAGTAAAGCAACTCGATGAAGGGCACTCATACGGGAGCTCGCCATGCCCCAAAAAAGAGAACTCAAACCTCTCCAACTAGTCGAGCGTTTTCAAACCTCATGAAAGGAAAAAGAAGCTTAACGCCCTTGCTCTAGCGCCTGCTCCGCTGTCTGACTTGCTTCTACGAAAATAAATGGATTATCTTAGCACATGTTTGTCATGATATCTCGATGGATAATTGGGACCGAGTTGTTGGAAACCTTGTTGCAGCAAACTATATAAGTTTCACCGATGATGAGATCCCACCAGAAGGGACAGGGCATACAAAAGCTATACATATTTCAGCAAGATGTAAAGGGTGCACTATTTCCCGAATTCTGGTAGACAACGGATCTTCTTTGAATGTCATGCCAAAGTCAACCTTGAATCAAATGCTCATCGAAAATTCGCATATCAGACCAAGCCCTATGATTGTGCGAGCCTTTGATGGAACTAGAAGAGAAGTAATAGGAAGCATTGAACTCCCAATGGAAATCGGTCCTGTGACATTTAATGTGACCTTCCAAGTGATGTCTTGCAGAGCCTCATACAGTTTTCAGCTAGGTATACCTTGGATTCATTCTGCTGGGGCTGTCCCTTCGTCTTTGCATCAGAAGCTTTAATTCATCATTGAAAATCAACTAATAGAAATATCAGGAGAAGAAGAACTTATTGTGACAAGATCTGCATCAAGTGGCCCATATATTGAAGCTGCGGAGGAAGCTCTTGAGAGCGCATTTCAGAGTTTTGAGGTTGTGAATGCTCTCTATGCGAGGGAAGGATCGGCTATACGCAAACCCCGACTCTCAAAAACTTCTCTAAATGTCGCTAAAGTAATGATGAAGCAAAAGTATATCCCTGGGAAAGGATTGGGAAAAAGGCTGCAAGGAATCACAAATCCCCTCAATGTTTCCTCTAATAAGAAAAAAACCATGCTGGATTAGGATACAAGAGAAAAGGAAAGGTCGGAAAACTAAAGAATGAAATGGATTTTCCACTTTTGTATGTATCCTTCAAGTCTGCAGGTTGGTTCAATCCTAATCAGATGGGAATGAAAGCTTAATATACGAAGACTCTCTATTGTCGCGATTGATGATGATCAAGAAACGGGAGATATGAATGGTTGGGTCATGGTCAGCAATGAGGATCTTCAAAACTGGAAAAAATGTCTTGTTATGTTTGCTTAAATAAAGGATGTTTGTGTTTGTTTTCTTTTTTAAAACAAATAAAAAAATAGTAGTTTCTCAATCTCTTTCTTTACTTTACTTCCAATTCCTTTTTGCCTTTCTATTTCGTTCCTTTGCATTCTTACCCTAATACCCATCCTATCCACATGTTAAACATTCGGGAATGAAAATAATGAAATTGACAATGATGATTATGCATTTGAGGTAGACTTTTATAAACCCATAAATCAAATCGCTTCAGACGAAGAAGAACTAGGAGATGATGAATCTGAACTCCAAAAGATCATAGAACAAGAGGAAGTTAAGAAGCCAGAACAAGCCCCAGCAGAGACAGTGAATTTAGGGACAGAAGAGGATAAAAGAGAAGTGAGAATTAGTCGAAAACTCTCCCTATAAGAAAAGAAAAGATTCATAAGGTTTCTTAGGGAATATAAAGATGTTTTTGCATGGTCTTATCAAGATATGCCGGGATTCAACACGGATATAGTAGTGCACAAATTACCTTTGAAACCGGGATTCAAACCAGTAAAGCAAAAGCTCAGAAGGAACAAGCCTGAAATCATGTTGAAGATCAAAGAAGAAATTCGAAAGCAATATGATGCTGGATTTCTAGAAGTGTCGAAGTATCCAGAATGGGTTGCTAATGTAGTGCCTGTACCAAAGAAGGATGGAAAAGTCAGAATGTGTGTGGATTACAGAGATCTTAATAATGCCAGTCTCAAGGATGATTTTCCCTTGCCCCATATAGATGTATTGGTAGATAATGCTGCTTGCTTTTTCATGTTCTCATTTTTGGATTTCGGGATACAATCAAATCATGATGGACAAAGGAGATAAGGAAAAGACGACGTTTATCACCATATCAGATAAGAGGGAACTTTCTGTTATAAAGTGATGCCTTTTGGGTTGAAAAATGCGGGGGGCAACTTATCAGAGAGCAATGGTTACTTTATTCCATGATTTGATGCACAAAGAAATTGAAGTATATGTCGATGATATCATAGTGAAGTCTGAGCTTGGGAAAGATCATTTGGTTGCTCTTAAAAAGCTTTTTGATAGGCTTAGAAAGTCTCAAGTCAAATTCAATCCAACCAAATGTATCTTTGGTGTAGGTTCTGGAAAATTGTTGGGGTTCATTGTAAGCAGGAGAGAGATTGAGATTGATCCAGACAAGATCAAAGCCATATCGGAAATGCCAGTCCCAAGAACAGAGAAAGAAGTAAGAGGTTTCCTTGGGCGACTCAATTACATTGCCAGATTTCTTTCCAACTTAACTGCAACATGTGAACCGATTGTCAAACTGCTGAGGAAGAATAACCCAGGATACTGGGATGGAGAGTGTCAAGAGGCTTTTGACAAGGTTAAGCAGTATCTACAAAATCCTCCAGTACTAAAACCTCCCACGCCGGGAAAACCATTATTGTTATATTTGTCAATCTCTGAATCGGTGGAATGCTGGCTCAACATGATGAGTCTGGAAAGAGGGAGCAGGCAGTATATTATAAAGAAGTTTATAGACTGTGAATCACGGTATTCAAAGCTAGAAAAGACATGTGCTGCGCTCGTATGGGCTGCTCGTCGTTTGAGGCATTACATGCTCTATTATACTACTTGGTTGATCTCTAAAATGGATCCTATCAAGTACATATTTGAGAAGCCTGCCCTAGTTGGGAGAATTTCTCGGTGGCAGATGCTGCTGGCAGAATATGATATTGTGTTCGTCACCCAAAAGGCAATTAAAGGAAGTGCCATAGCTTCTTACTTAGTTGACAGAGCTTTAGAAGATTATGAACCTGCTGATTTTGAATTTCCTGATGAAAACATCATGATTGTTGAAGAGGTGGAGGAAAAGACAAATTGGATCATGAAATTGGATGGGGCATCCAATGCGCATAGGGGTGATTAAAATATCCCCTGAAGGAAGATTCTTTCCCATAACAGCCAAACTCCACTTTGAATGTACCAATAATGTGGCTGAATATGAGGCTTGTGCTCTGGGTATACGAGCAGCCTTAGATATGAACATTAAGTGCCTAGAAGTTTATGGAGATTCCATTTTAGTCATCAATCAACTTAACCATGAATGGGAAACGAAAGATGGAAAATTTATCCCTATAATTTGGCAAAAGAATTTGAGTTCATCGCGTTTGATCAAGTAGCTAGAATAGAAAACCAGATAGCAGATGCATTGGCTACCTTGGCTTTTTTGTTCAAGATCGATGATTGTGGGAAAATGCCTCCTATAACCATTGAAGAAAGAGGAGTTAGGGCTGACTGTTCAAATATAGAATAGAAGAAGAGCGAGAGCAGCTCGAACGAGGATCGAAGACTGAGTTGGAGAGGTTAGAGCTCGAGCGAGGGAGAGAGGTGTTGAGTCATATGCTCGGTATAGGTTTGATATAATATGCTCGACCTTGCCTTTGTGTAAGCATTGCTTTCTAACCTAAAAGCCGAAAGGAAGGGTGTTCTCCATACCTATCCAGAACTGTAGTACTCCTAAATGATTGGCGAAGCATGGGATTAACTAGAGCCAGACAATGAAGGCGTTCTGTGCCGCTCCCCCGACCAAGCGGAACTTGCTGGAATTGGCAAAAGGGGGATTCCCAGGTCCATTCATCTACAGCTAGAAATAGGGCTTTTGTTGTGTGGTATGGTAGCATAGTAGTGGTAGTTGAATTGAAGAAGAAAGTCGCGACATGCTAAAACAGTACTAGAATCAAGGCTCTGCAAGACCTGTGATCGTAGCCCGATAGCAATTCCTATGCCTTTCCAACCTGCCGTCTTTGCTTGTCTTAAGTAGGACTCCCTAAGGTAAAGGAAGTATTCAATGGGAAAGTAGAGGAATGACAATTATCAATGCTAGCCGACCCAGCCTCCCAGATCCGCATCAGCGAGTGGTGTGACGACGACCAAGCCTATCCATTTTAGGATAAATCTGGTTCGAAACCTTACTTGACTATATCAAAACTTTACTTGCTGCCGCTACTTCTGATTGATTGACCCATTCTAGAGAAAGTGCTGCCTTTCGGGTTTGAGGAATGTGGTTCTTGTGACAACTGAAGTCGAGATAAGGCCCTTCTAATTGACATGGTGACATGGTGTATAGGTCTTTGTATAGGTTTCTCTTTTTGGGTTAAAGAAATGAATCTCTACCCAACCCAGAATTGTATCAAATTGTTTGTGTTGGTTCCATTGCTTCGTCTCTTCCCCATGTTGGTCAACAACCAACGTAAAGCGTGGGAGAAAGATAGCACAAAAGAACCAAGAACAAGAAGGGTTGGGGTAGGATATACCTTATGATCCAGATACCTTAGATCTAGCTATGCTTGCTTGCGGACCTGTACTACCTATTCTATTCTTGACACATTAGGGTAGGAATAAAAGTAAGCTGAGCTCTCGCTGTGAGCGCTACCTTAGCACTTTGTTTTTGGCACTCAGAGAAGAGTGGAAATAGTCCTAGATAGGAGAGGGCTTCTCACTAACACTTTCGACTCACTGCCAAAAGCTCCTTCAGGCAGAGAAGCTAGAAGCCTTCCCGGTGTATGAGGGGAGACTGCGAGAGTTCCAAGCCAACAATCCCTACCTTGATTGTTTGACTTCTTATCTTGAAGGCATATTGGGGTATTCTTTCATGGCCAGGAAGGACAATGAAATTCAATATTTCCTTCGGTGTAGATGTATTCTAAAGTAGCACGAACTAGGAAGAGTCTTGACGTAAGGAATAGAAGGAAGGTTCTTTTTAGAGAATAGCAGCGCTTTTTCTTCCTTTACAAGACTTTCAACGTGTCATTTCTGAGTCAACCATTGATTGGTCTTTCCGGGCTTCACACGGCACCTAGGAGAACCCTTAAGTTAAGGCTTTTTATCACAAATTCCCTCCCAAAACCAGATGAAATAGCTTCAAAATGTTCATACCAATTTGACCATCCGGCACTAACGAAGTAGGTCGATACCAATAACAGGAACCGAAAGCCGCTCTCTTCCATAAAGAAGAGCGAAACTCTCACTCTCGCCTATCCGATCAATGGAAAGAAATGACTCCTAAATCAGTCCCTAAAGCGTAGGAATGTTAATCAACTCCTCCCTAAGGATCGCTTAGTGACCTCGGATGAAAGCAAGAACTATGAGCGGCGGGGGATGAGATTTGGCTATGAGCTAGACTAGAGGGGATTAGCCTTTTTTTCTTCAACTATAGGGCAGGCAATTCTCACTGCAAGTGGATGTAAGAAGGGATTAAGTCAGACTTTTTGAGTCTTAGGGCCTTATCACTGGAAAGAAACTAGCAGCTCTAATTCTCTCTCATATTAGATAGAAAACCCCTCCAACTCGATCGAAGGGAGAAGAACTCTCAGGCAAAAAAAAAGAGTTAGTCCTCTTCGCCGGGTTACAGAGCGAGTCAGTTAGGTCCGAAAGACTGTCTATTAATCATTTCAATTGGTAAAAGCACTGGATCTCCCATTGCTGGGAAGGGAACTAAACTATTACCACCTATGGATCATACCTATTGGATTGATCTTTCGATAGAAAGTATTCGCTCGGCTGGATCAACATAAGCTTATCGTAGGACTGCACTTGGGGAGGCGGACCCCTGGAACGCAACTACAACGGCCCGGGTGATGAAACTGAAGTTAGTCATTCTGCTTGTATCGACTTCCGTCTGTTCAATACCGATACCTGTCATATTCCATAGCTGTTCTTTCTTCCCTTGATCGTCACGCAAGACGCTTTTCTGGCACAAACCTAGTAGTTCTTTGTCCTGCCGATCTTGGGTGAACTGATGCTCCAAGACCAAGAGTTTTCACAGCCAAAGCTATTGAAGCCCTTCTTTTCCTATTAAGTAATATGAATTAAGTCTTCCTCTGGCTATTCCCTGTATACGCTAAATTGTTTCGAGGTTTATCCGACTGAGAAGAATAGCGATTCTTAGTCTTTTTGTTTTGATATGAGAATATCCCCCGTATTCTAGAAAGAGTCCACACTTAGGGCACCAGATCTAGTTAGTAAGGAAAGTTATCAAAGGTCAAAGTCGTAAGACACAGGCCAACCACTCATGGAAAGGCGTCAATAGGCGTATATTGATATATAGATTCCTATAGCAAACACACGAAAGTCGACCAGACATGGGTGTCCAATTCTTCAAGATATAGGGAGCCTAGCCTACGAACGACCCCCCTTATCCAATAAATTCCCAATTGCGGCAGCAGACTCGAACCGATCGTTTGAAGTTGTCAACCGAGGCTAAGGTTTATCGCGAATTCAAAGCCGATGATACATTGCTTGATTTTCTAAAAGATTCGCGCCAAGCAAGGAAAGAGGTCTGGTCTGGTTACACGAAAGCTGGTAGGGCGAAGGTAAAGGCGGTTTTCGTTAATTAATAGTAGTTCCGTTCCTTGTCTTTCAGTCGTTACAAGCGATCCACTTAGAAGTCAGAGTATGCCGGAACTTTCCCTGATTAGTTCATCTGCTCGCACATCCTGAACATTTCAGCAGTCCCGGAATTGTCACACGTTCGGTGTTCGGTCTTCCCTACTCCTTGTTCCTACAATAATATATATGTGGTGAATTTATTAATAGTGATAGTGTACCGTTCCTGTTAGTTAGAGAGGATAAGAAGATACCGCCCTATCTTGTTGGTTGAGAACCTTAACCATGAATGTCAGTCAATTCCATTTCCTCGATTACACAGTTGACCACACGCATTCAACGGTATGGAGTTAGACCTTCTGTTTACAATTTAGAACGCAAATTCAAGGGAAAGTCGAAGAATCGACCTAAAAGGGATCTACTCAAATGAAAGTCATTATTTGACTAAGTGAGTGGTGGTTCCTTACGGAAACCTTACGAGAGAAGAGAAAGAACAGGGTCTCAGTTGAGCTTCTTTCTGACCTAGGAGACAGGGAATGACTTCTGCTATAGCACAACTATGTACTAAGTTGCTTCACTCCTTGCTTCATTCTTTTTTGTCTAAGTTGGCTTAGGGAAATACAGAGACAGAAGGTAGGTCAGCTAGTCAGTGCACTTGGGATAAAGGGGAAGCTTGGCTTAGAGAGATGCTCCTTAAGGTTCTTCGATCACAGTTTCAGCATTGCACCTCACTAGGACGGCTTTCTTTCTTCCCTGAGAGTCCTTTTAGCCGGTTTTAGTGCCTTCCTCTCTTCCACAAGAGAGAAGATCTTACCAAACTTCAAATACATACTTTTCTTAAGATATAACAAACACTTCCTTTATTAGCATAGAATTCCCTTCAGTCCCTTCTCTTCTGGGCTAGGAGTTTAAATCGATCAATAACCTCAGACGAAATAGCTTCAAAACCCTTATACGAGTCCATCAGCTACCAATATCTCGTTCTTTAAATCCCTTAAGGATGTTCCCTCTTTTTTTTCTACCTCTGGCTGACCCCCTCCAAGAAGGCGGGGGGAAGCTCTCTCTTAACTCTCCTCTTATCTCACTAAGATAAGTTGCTTAGTTACATGACAAGGAAGACAGAGATACTAGTTCTAATACCAATAAAGCGCTCATAGCAAAGCGGATAGCCGAGCTCATAGCTATCTCACTCTTTCAATTAATAGCTAAGTGGTTTTGAAAATCCTTTCTCTAATCCAGTGACATTGCTTCAGCACGGGTTCCCTAGCGGGGTAAGCAAGTATATCTGTCCCTCCGTTTCAGAGGGGTCATTTCCTAGTCTTATCTATTTGTTCAGGTTGAGAAATCACTGGTTCAGAAATGACTACGGAAGAAACAGAATACCGGTATGCTCTGGAGCCCGTTACCACTACCCCATTTAGACAAATGTTGCACTAACGGCACTGAGAGAGTGTTTTCAAAACAAGACTTGGAGTTATGGTTAACTTGTTTTCCCATGCTTGTATGCCATGATCATATCGAACTCTGCTAAGAAGTCTTGCCAACGCGCTTGTTTAGAACTTTGCTTCTTCTGGGCATCAATCCTCACCGGGGATATCTTGACTATTGGCATTTGTCCATCAAATAGCCCTAGCTAGATTCCTAGCAGCTCCCCTTCTTGAACAACCGAGGCACTACTTTCAAAGCAAAGGCTATAATAGAATAGCATATAGGAATAATCGGAGAGACAGAATAGACCTAGGAAGGAAAGCGAAAGTCGACGAGAGAGTTCTAAGCCCAGAGCCCTGAAGACCGAGGGTCAAATGGATACTTCTAATACGGGGTATGGTTAAAGAACTAGCCTAGCCTCCAAGTCCTTGAAAAAATGTCACCTTTCCGACCCTATTCGAGAGCGTCCTTCACGCCTAAACTCCTTGAACCTGAGGAGGCTAGGTGTGTTGATGGGCCTACGCCTAATTTTGAACAAAGAGATTTGAGGGTGCAAATGTATTTACGAATCAGCAACGGAATCAGAGGCTTAAGAGGAGCCAGAAAGACGAGAAGGGCTTGTTGAACGTTACAGAATGAATGGTCAATGCATCCATAGGCCTACCGGCAAATAAAGTCCGAACTACGAATGCTATGGGGAACGAGGATCTGAAAGACTTTGTGTTCCGTGAGTGTCAGAGATTCGGATAAAAGGTTATCGTAAGGGGCAATCAAGCCTTTTCCACGGGTTCAGCTAGCCCATGCAGTCTAAGGACCGAGATGAATCGATTGAAGAATAAATTGACGTAGATAAAGCATTCGAAGAAGCAGAAGTGATCAACTATACGATAGAACCAAACTCAACTTTATCAATGGCACCAACAGCTGAAATAGCATCGGTTTTTCCCATTTCTCTTAAGGGGATTTCTTCCTTGCGTGGGATATCTTGACTAGGGTAATCAAGGTTCTGGAAGAAAGGCGACACTTCGAGACCTTTATCCCACATTCCATTAACAGCTGCTATTCCGACATCAGGCTCTGAAAGACCAGCTCTTCGTCTTCATCTAATAATTAGACATGGGCAGGAGCCCTTCTAGCAGCCCCCCCCAACCTTGAGCAATTCTTGTGTGACTTATGATTTCATACCTCCACTTAACACTAGAGTGACTGGAATCCTCCGTTGCTTCAGAAAAGAGAAGAGCGCCAACGGCAACAGCTAATTCATATAAATCAATGGCACGTGGGAGCCTTCCTAAAAGACAGAATTGACTTACCTTAGCACAAGTATGTACTAAGCTCTAGCAACTCTTCCTTCTTCGACTAGAGGACAAACTATGCCAGCATCCCCAGCCTAAGAAGAAGGCAATGCAATACAACATAATATGATACAGCACATCACCACAAAAAAAAAAAGAAAGGGAAACAGATCAAAAGCAGAAGAATTAGAGACGTACCTGTGAAGCGCCTGCAGGAGTCCGTCCCTGATAAGCCACCAGAAGGCGAGTCCTCACGAAGGTCAGGCCTCTAAGGTCATCCGCATCGTCAACCAAGGACTCCCCATCAATGCCGGTAAAAGCTCTCTCCAACTCCTCCTCCGGGGGCCCAGAGCATCCACTCTGGAGGATCGTGCGGTACTCTACGCTCACGGGGGCCCGAGGTCCAGTCCAGGACTCTCTCTCCCAGATAATAGCACAAGTCTCTAGGTGCCTGTAGCAGTACTCGGGTACCCTCAGCGACTCGAGCCTCCTCGTCTTTCAGAGCCTCCCAATCCTCATTATACTCCCAGCCTCTGACCACCTGTCAAATCAATCCAAAAGAATTCAGTCTTTCTAACCCAGTCCATTCGGGTTTCAAGCTAACAATCTGCATCTGCATATTTGTGTTTACCGAGTCCCAGGTAAGCTCTCTGAGATGACGCCTGATGACTGTGACATCATGAATCTGACGGCCTCGGCTACCAACCCAGTACGGGATGACTCGGATGGGCAGATAGAAAAGAACCTGTCAGTTACGCCTTTAGGGGACGCTACGGTGCCTTAGCTGGTTCCCGATACTCCTTCAAGGTGATGTAGGCGGATTGGTAGGGCATTCTTCGTGTTTGGAGTAGGTAAACTAGGAAAATCAAGGAAGGGCGATGCTTGTTAAACAAGGCAGCGTGGTCGGGTATTCATGGTAGCGGTCAGCCGTGATAGGTGTAAGACAAATCGCGCATTAAGGCAAGCAGTACCGAAGAGGTGAGGCCGGAGGAGATGGTCTTCCTATGATAAACAAAAAGGTAGTCCTGAAGTTTGTTGCCCTTCCCTCGAGATCTCCATTCTTCTTCGCACCAATTCTCCGCCTTTTCGATAGAGGAAGCTTTCTTGCTTGGCTTTCAGGGGACTAATCCTTGAACTAAAGACCGACACGCTATTCCATTCCGAACAAAGGAAGGATAAGGGAGACTCATTCTCTTTCTCTCCTCGTAGCTCAGTAGCTAAGCTAAGAGTTCTTTCTATAGCAGTTGATGAGCCCAGGAGATAGAAGGTAGTTGGCTTTTGAGTTCAGCAAGAATACCAGATGACTTGCCTTCGAAGTTCTGAGTTCTTTCCTAGTGGACTGACTATAAAAGACGAGTTAGGAATTCTCTTATCTATCCATTCTAGATAGGAGTTCTCCTCTGTAGCTAGTCCTTCTACAAGACATCTGAGGGAAAGGACAAGGGAACTCTAAAGGCAGAAGCTGTTGTTCCCACCAATGACTCCAGAAGGTGGGTTCAGGGACTTCGAAGGTAGCTAATAAGTAGAACTAGAACTTCCCAGCGGAGCTCCTTTTCAGGAAGATGCGTTTATACGTTTTTTTAGTACGTACGTAAACTCCCCACCCAGATGAGTTCGGCATAGCTCATACATGTTGCAGGTGGTTTATGCCAACTTTAGGAAATTGCCATGTGCTCATAGATCGTCATTACTCGGTGACGGATCTTGGATCTGTTATCGGAACTGCTCCGGGCGCTACTGTCTTTATTTCCGTTACCCATGTTCACATTGATTGGTGCTTATTCCGACTCAGCCTCTGTCCCTCCCTTAGCTCTCAAAAGAGGCTTTTCTTTCGCATTTGTCGACCAGTGGATCGGAGCGGAACTACTTCACTCTTAGCTCAACAAATCATTACCTCAACAACTCTACGTAGTCGTGCCTTCTCCGATTAAATCAGAGGGCTAATCTGTTCGGCCAAGCGATCCTTTTGTTCTTGAATCTTGGCCAATTCAAGTTGATCCAAGGGATATGGAATATCTCGGACCGATCCCCTGGATCTGATTCAGGTGCGGGGATATTTAGATCGGGAAGCCTTGGTTCTGTCGAAGAGCTAGCGCCCCTTCCAGCGTCTCCGCCGTAAAGATGAATGCCCTCCATTAAATTCAAGAAAGCAGCCAATCGAGGGAATCGATAAATGGAATGGTCCACGCCCAAGTCAAGTCAAAGTTCATAAGAAAGGAAGTATTGAAAAGTAGTAAAAAACTGTGAAAAAGAATCTTCAAAATAGCACTTCTCATCGACATAGACCTAAGTACTTTCTTCACGGCTGGAATCAGAAATGGATTGTCTCCTCTCTGAGGATCTTTTCTATAGGGGCGAAAGATATTCATATGATTAAAGCTCTGTACTCTCGCTCCTGGTGTTCGAACTAGTCATTAATGGTCGGCTTCATTCGTATCCTTTCGGTATGTGTTGTGAACACTTTCATTTTTAGCCTCTCATCTTCTCTAGAGAAGCAAAACTCTAAGGGATAGAACAGATGGTCCAACTACATAACTTTGTCTTTTTAATTACTTCCATGGTCGTGCCTCGTGGCACGGCAGCACCCGTACTATTGAAATGGTTCGTCAGTAGAGATGTTCCCACAGGTGCCCCCTTTTCCAATGGTACTATAATTCCTATTCCTATCCCTTCATTCCCTCTTTTGGTCTATCTACATTCAAGGAAATTCATACGCTCCACAGACAGAGCAAAAAGTAGAGTCTTGGTCAGAGCAAGCCGTCCTATTCTATTACCAGACATAATTGGGAGAAGCTCATCCGAAACTAGAGCTAGAAACGCCCTATTTCGTTTCGTTCCCGTTCTTCATTTCCTTCTTCTCGAATCCAAGGGGGACAACTCATATTTAGAATCTTTCTGCGGTGTGCTCGGTTTAATATTCTTTCGTACTTTCTTCTTTTTACCACGCGATAGGTCAGCGAAGCGTGAGCGGGCGCGGAGAAGGAAAGGCCAAACACTTCGGCCTAACGGGAATAAGCAAGGACGAAATGAGAAGATGAGGTGCCCCGGGCACCCCCATTTAGAAAGAAGGGTCGAAGCTTTTCGGCCTGTAGCTTTCCCCGTCCCCCCTTCGTCGTGCGGTGCTTGTGTGGGGGATGCGCCACCAGAAATCGGGCTTGAAGCTCTCACCTTACCAACGAGCCGACAGCTGA